GTTTGTTGTAAAACTTACTACAAAAAATGTTTCATTGGAATAAGAAGGGGAAGGAAGAAGGCGAGTCGGTATGCTAATTCCTCATCCTCCAATCAGTCCTTCCCCATGGTTTATTGGCCCAACAAATAAATAATTGTAGGAGTGAAATCTTAATATAATTCGAAAAAGCGAGAGTGGTAAATCCAAGGAAATAACCTAAGAACAAATAGGTATTGTTATAGGATTAAACAAAGGGATTCGCAAATAAAAGCGCTAAGGCTACAACCAGTCCATAAATTGTTAAAGCTTCCATAAAAGCCAAACTAAGCAATAAAGTACCTCGTATTTTTCCCTCCGCCTCGGGCTGTCTCGCGATCCCTTCTACAGCTTGGCCCGCAGCAGTACCTTGACCAACCCCAGGTCCAATAGAAGCAAGACCGACGGCCAACCCAGCAGCAATAACGGAAGCGGCAGAAATCAGTGGATTCATGATAAGTTCCTCACACCAAAATAAGTAAATAGTTAATGATACGATCAACCAAGAAATTATGACTTAATTATTCCATCGCTAAGATCTATACAGTCGAAGGAACTAAGAACTCTGAATTGAAGTAATAATATTATTGAATCATTAGAACTACTTCCCTATTTCTTTTTTAGTTTCTATTCACATAATTTTTGTGAATCCATATGACTTTTTTTCTTCCATTTCTTTCTTTTTTCAAAACTATTCCAATTTTTCGTTTTTTTTTCTTGATTGAATCTATTTATTCATTGAATAAATATTTCATTCACAATTACAAACGAAAGGGAAGGACTTCTATTGGAATCCCTATCTAAATTCACAGTATTAGATATTATATTAATTAGATATATTTTTACTTCATATATAACTAATTAATATCTAATATCACATATATATGTGTTTCTTCCATAACGTAAATCAAATATTCATATCTTACATTCAATCGAATTCTAGAATAATTCTTCGAAAGATTCACAAGAGTTGTCTTATAGCAATTAGATTACATACATCTAGTTCGGCACCTCCTTAATCCATTTTTTTTTTATAAATTGAACTTTTTTTTTCTAGATTTTTCTTTTTTTATTCGACTACATGGGAACAATCAAAATCTACATGGACAAATTCCTTAGATCGAATCATTACATCGAAATAGTAGTATTTGATTGATCTAAGTTAATGTAATTTATTATTTATTAAAATCATCTTTTGGTCAATCGTTGAATTGGATGAAATCGACTTGAATGGGCATCATTCTATATAACAATAACATCTTTTTAAAGAATAGCACGCCATAATACTATAAGTAATAGTATCCAAATTGTTATTCAGATTATGGTTACTAATAGCTAATAATGTTGAATATTGGAATTAAATGAACAAAACAATATAAAGAGAATATTCATTGGAGGGGGTATAAATGGACCTAACTGGAATTTTAGGAAAAAGATCTTTTAGATCTCTTTCCTTTTTTTTACTTCCCTGTTTGTTGCAACTCCCTAATATCTCTAAGATCTTAAGCTTTTTTTACTATTCCTCTCTAGATCGTATATATCTTATTTATATTATAGAATATATTCTATTTCTATAATATAATTTGTTATAATTTGTATTATATAATTTAATTGATTTATATATTATGTTATGTTCCCTAAGCGGATTATTTTGATCCGCGCATATATTGCGTAAGTCTTAAGCTAAAAAAAGCCTATTTCGAAAACTAGTCAATGATGACCCTCCATGGATTCGCCTATATAAGCCGCAGCTAAAGTTGCAAAAATAAGAGCTTGAATACCGCTTGTAAATAATCCAAGTAACATGACAGGTATAGGAACCACTGAAGGTACTAAAGAAACAAGAACAACAACTACTAATTCATCAGCTAATATATTTCCGAAAAGTCGAAAACTAAGTGATAAGGGTTTTGTAAAATCTTCTAAGATATTAATGGGTAAAAGGATTGGAGTTGGTTGAATGTATTTACCGAAATAACCTAATCCTTTTTTGGTAAGACCCGCATAGAAATATGCTACTGACGTGAGTAAAGCTAAAGCAACGGTAGTATTTATATCATTTGTAGGTGCGGCTAATTCCCCATGAGGTAACTGTATGATTTTCCAAGGTAAAAGAGCACCTGACCAATTCGAAACAAAAATAAATAGAAACAAAGTTCCAATAAAGGAAACCCATGGACCGTATTCTTCTCCAATCTGAGTTTTGCTCACGTCTCGAATGAATTCAAGGACATATTCGAAGAAATTCTGACTGTCAGTAGGAATGATTTGTGGATTACGAACAGCTATAATGGCTGAACCTAATAAGATAGCAATTACAACCCAAGAAGTAATAAGTACTTGGGCATGGACTTGAAAACCTCCTATTTGCCAATACAAATGCTGGCCAACTTCCACACCAGATATATCGTATAACCCTTTTAGTGTGTTGATAGAACATAATAGAACATTCATATTGCCCTCTGAAAGAAAAAGAAATAGAACTTAAAAAAAAAAAGAATTATTTTGATTCAACCATCTATTTTTGACTTGCCTACTTGAATTATATATTTTTGATATCAACTAATCACATAATACCCCTAAGTTACTTGTATCTCTTTTGCGCGATTAAAGAATCGTAACCGATTTCAGAAATCTATGGAGTTACAAAAATAATTTATTTATCTTATTATTAATCACGTATTTCGTATATAGCTAGAACGACCCTCACAAATTGCAAATACTAATTTGTTAAGAATTAATCGAATTGAAGCTATAGCGTCATCATTTGCTGGAATCGAAATATCTGCGAGATCGGGGTCACAATTTGTATCGATTAAACAAATCGTTGGAATTCCCAAAATGATACATTCTCGAAGAGCCGTATATTCTTCTTGCTGATCAACGATTATTACAATATCTGGTAATCCCATCATATATTTAATCCCGCCCAGATATGTTTGCAAGTGAGATAATTGTCTCTTCAACATAGCCGAATCTCGTTTCGGAAGACGGTTGAGTCTCTCTATCTTTTGTTCCGTTCTCAAGTCCCTGAACTTATGAAGTATCGTTTCCGTAGTATACCAATTCGTCAACATACCACCGAGCCATTTATTATTAACATAATGACAACGAGCCCTTATTGCAGCCCGTGCTACTGAATCAGCCGCTTTATTTTTGGTACCAACAATTAAGAATTGTTTTCCCCTACTTGCTGCATCAAAAACTAAATTACAAGCTTCTGATAAAAAACGAGCGGTTCTAATAAGATTTATAATATAAATACCTTTACGCTTTGCAGAGATATAAGGTGCCATTCTAGGATTCCATTTACTAGTACCATGACCAAAATGAACTCCTGCTTCCATCATCTCTTCCAAATTGATGTTCCAATATCTTCTTGTCATTTCTCTCCCCACACTTCCTCTCTTTTTTTTAAAAAAAAAAAAAGAGACGAGGTACCCTGAAATAGAAATAAATAATTGTTCCGATGGAACCTTCTTTTCTACCTCTAACAGATATTAGCCGTTGATACATGATTCAAGCCATTAATTTATTTCTATTCTATTTGTATTTGTTATTATCTTTATTACTATTACCAATACCAAATAAAAAAAAAAAAATGACCACAAATAGTTAAGAATCTGCTCTTAGGAATCATTAAATCCTCGCAACGATTGTTTGGGTGTATCGTATAAATTCTTTGAAATGAAAAGATCAAATAATTCTCTGTGGTAGAACAACATATCTCTCATTTTCACCTCGAATAAATCATTCTTTTTTGTTTCCAAAGGAATGTTGTTAGGTTGCCTTGAACGTTGCACTAATCCTTTGAATCCAGTACCAACGGGTACCATCCCCCCGAGAACAACGTTCTCTTTCAGACCTTTCAACCAATCGATACGACCCCGGAGAGCGGCTTTTGCTAAAACTCTAGCAGTTTCTTGAAAACTCGCTTCGGATATGAAACTTTGAGTATTTAGAGATGCTTTCGTTATTCCCAATAAGATGGCTCGGTAACAGATTGCTTCTTCCAAAGCACGCCCTGTTCGTTCCGCCCGCAACAATTCAATTAGTTCTCCGGGTGAAAAAACATTAGACATTCTATCTTCTGAAACCAACCCTTTGGATGTTATTTGACGCACAATAATCTCTATATGCCGATTATGAATCTGCACCCCTTGAGATCGATAAACTTTTTGGATCTTATTAACCAAAGAGATACGACTTTGTACTATAGTTAGCTCAGCACCAATCAAGAACCCCCAAGGAATTCCAAGAATTTTTGCTATGCGCTCGTTCCAACCGTCAATCCTCTTTTCTAGGTTCATCGATATTGAATCAATCGAACGAACTTCTAACACTTGTTCCACTTTTGGAAGACCTTGCGTTATATCTCCAGATCTCGACTTTTCATATATAAATGTAACTAACGTATCTCCTTCGTAAAGGATTTCTCCATAATGACCATGAACAGTTGCTCCCAGAGTAGCCAAATAAGGTTTAGCTGATCTTATTACTACCGAGTCAATTTGAACAATTAGAACTTGACCCGATTTTAGGTGCGGTCCGTTTTTCGCTATACATACATTTTCACAAATAAATTGCCCAAGGCTAATTATTGTAAATGTTTCTTCATAATAATTATGATGGAGAAAATGCCAATTCAAATTGAATGGATTCAAAATGGTGTTACTGCATGGATCGGGATTATGAATTCTATCATTTTCATCTATTAAATAATATTTAAGTACTTGAAAAGTCTGTTTTAAATTGTCAAGTTGTAAATATTTAGTTACCGAGATCTGATTATAAGTTGTTAAATGGTAAAATGAATGAAAATTCTTACTTTTAGAGGTTCTTCCTAATCCTAAAGGCCCCAACGAATTCCTAATTGGAATTAGAGTATCTCTTTTCATTGATTCTTTTTTTATTACATCGTAATATTTTGCATCGTTGAATGGATCCATTTGAAAACAATTAGATAATGACAAAATTATCAAAGA